CAATTCATCCTTCGGAACCAGATCCGGGATGTGATATGGTTCCGAAGGATGAACCGGATATGGACAGTTCCAATAAGATTTCATTCTTGAACAAAAATCCATTTTTTGATTTCTTTCATCTATTCCATGACCGGAACAAAGGGGGATACGCGTTACGCCACGATTTTTTTGAATCAGAAGAGAGATTCCCAGAAATGGCGGATCTATTCACTCTATCAATAACCGAGCCGGATCTGGTGTATCATAGGGGATTTGCCTTTTCTATTGATTCCTACGGGTTGGATCAAAAAAAATTCTTGAATGAGGTATTCAACTCCAGAGATGAATCGAAAAAGAAATCTTTATTGGTTCTACCTCCTCTTTTTTATGAGGAGAATGAATCTTTTTCTCGAAGGATCAGAAAAAAATCGGTCCGGATCTACTGCGGGAATGATTTGGAAGATCCCAAACTAAAAACAGCGGTATTTGCTAGCAACAACATAATGGAGGCAGTCAATCAATATAGATTGATCCGAAATCTGATTCAAATCCAATATAGCACCTATGGGTACATAAGAAATGTATCGAATCGATTCTTTTTAATGAATAGATCCGATCGCAACTTCGAATATGGAATTCAAAGGGATCAAATAGGAAATGATACTCTGAATCATATAACTATAATGAAATATACGATCAACCAACATTTATCGAATTTGAAAAAGAGTCAGAAGAAATGGTTTGATCCTCTTATTTCTCGAACTGAGAGATCCATGAATCGGGATCCTGATGCATATAGATACAAATGGTCCAATGGGAGCAAGAATTTCCAGGAACATTTGGAACATTTCATTTCTGAACAGAAGAATCCTTTTCAAGTAGTGCAAGTAGTGTTCGATCGATTACGTATTAATCAATATTCGATTGATTGGTCCGAGGCTATCGACAAAGAAGATTTGTCTAAGTCACTTCGTTTCTTTTTGTCCAAGTCACTTCGTTTCTTTTTGTCCAAGTCACTTCTCTTTTTGTCCAAGTCACTTCCCTTTTTCTTTCTGAGTATCGGGAATATCCCCATTCATAGGTCCGAGATCCACATCTATGAATTGAAAGGTCCGAATGATCAACTCTGCAATCAGTTGTTAGAATCCATAGGTGTTCAAATCGTTCATTTGAAGAAATTGAAACCCTTCTTATTGGATGATCATGATACTTCCCAAAGACCGAAATTCTTGATCAATGGAGGAACAATAGTACCATTTTTGTTCAAAAAGATACCAAAGCGGGTGATTGACTCATTCCATACTAGAAAGAATCGCAGGAAATCCTTTGATAACACGGATTCCTATTTCTCAATGATATCCCACGATCGAGACAATTGGCTGAATCCCGTGAAACCATTTCATAGAAGTTCATTGATATCTTCTTTTTATAAAGCAAATCGACTTCGATTCTTGAATGATCCACATCACTTCTACGGGTTCTATTGTAACAAAAGATTCCCCTTTGATGTGGAAAAGACCCGTATCAATAATTATGATCTTACATATGGACAATTCCTCAATATCTTGTCCATTCGCATAACAAAATCTTTTTCTTTGTGCGTCGGATATAAAAAAAAATATCTTTTTTTGGAGAGAGAGACTATTTCACCAATCGAGTCACAGGTATCTGACATCTTCATACCTAACGATTTCCCACAAAGTGGTGATGAAACGTATAACTTGTACAAATTGTACAAATCTTTCCATTTTCCAATTCGATCCGATCCATTCGTTCGTGGAGCTATTTACTCGATCGCAGACATTTCTGCAACACCTCTAACAGAGGAACAAATAGTCAATTTGGAAAAAACTTATTGTCAGCCTCTTTCAGATATGAATCTATCTGATTCAGAAGGGAATAACTTGCATCAGTATCTCAGTTTCAATTCAAACATGGGTTTGATTCACACTCCATGTTCTGAGAAGTCTTTACCATCCGGAAAGAGGAAAAAACGGAGTCTTTGTCTAAAGAAATGCGTTGAGAAAGGGCAGATGTATAGAACCTTTCAACGAGATAGTGCTTTTTCAAATCTCTCAAAATGGAATCTGTTCCAAACATATATGCCATGGTTCCTTACTTCGACAGGGTGCAAATATCTCAATTTCACCCTTTTAGATACTCTTTCAGACCCATTGCCGATACTGAGTAGTAGTAAAAAATTTGTATCCATTTTTCATGATATGATGCATGGATCAGATATATCACGGCCAATTCCTCAGAAGATTCTTCCACAATGGACTCTGATAAGTGAGATTTCGAGTCAATGTTTACAGAATCTTCTTCTGTCCGAAGAAATGATTCATCGAAATAATGAGTCACCCGTTCCATTGATATGGGCACATCTGAGATCAACAAATGCTCGGGAGTTCCTCTATTCCATCTTTTTCCTTCTTCTTGTTGCTGGATATCTCGTTCGTATACATCTTCTCTTTGTTTCAGAAAGAATCCGAGCCTCTAGTGAGTTACAGACAGAGTTAGAAAAGATCAAATCTTTGATGATTCCATCATACATGATGGAATTTCGAAAACTTCTGGATAGGTATCCTACATCTGAACTGAATTCTTTCTGGTTAAAGAATCTCTTTCTAGTTGTTCTGGAACAATTAGGAGATTCTCTGGAAGAAATACGGGGTTCTGCTTCTGGTGGCAACATGCTATTGGGCGGTGGTCCCGCTTATGGGGTCAAATCAATACGTTCTAAGAATAAATATTGGAAGATCAATCTCATCGATCTTGTAAGTATCATACCAAATCCCATCAATCGAATCATTTTTTCGAGAAATACGAGACATCTAAGTCGTACAAGTAAAGAGATCTATTCATTGATAAGAAAAAGAAAAAACGTGAACGGTGATTGGATTGATGAGAAAATAGAATTCTGGGTCGCGAACAGTGATTCGATTGATGATGAAGAAAGAGAATTCTTGGTTCAGTTCTCCACCTTAACGACAGAAAAAAGGATTGATCAAATTCTATTGAGTCTGACTTATAGTGATCATTTATCAAAGAATGACTCTGGTTATCAAATGATTGAACAACCGGGATCAATTTCCTTACGATACTTAGTTGACATTCATAAAAAGGATCTAATGAATTATGAGTTCAATAGATCCTGTTTAGCAGAAAGACGGATATTCCTTGCTCATTATCAGACAATCACTTATTCACAAACCTCGTGTGGGGCTAATAGTTTTCATTCCCCATCTCCTCATGGAAAACCCTTTTCGCTCCGCTTAGCCCTATCCCCTTCTAGAGGTATTTTAGTGATAGGTTCTATAGGAACTGGACGATCCTGTTTGGTCAAATACCTAGCGACAAACTCCTATGTTCCTTTCATTACGGTATTTCCGAACAAGTTCCTGGATGACAAGCCTATTCATGATATCGATATTGATGATAGTGACGATATCGATATTGATGATAGTGACGATATTGATGATAGTGATGATGACCTTGATATTGATACGGAGCTGCTAACTATGACGAATGTGCTAACTATGTATATGACGCCGAAAATAGACCGATTTGATATCACCCTTCAATTCGAATTAGCAAAAGCAATGTCTCCTTGCATAATATGGATTCCAAACATTCATGATCTGCATGTAAATGAGTCGAATTACTTATCCCTCGGTCTATTAGAGAACTATCTCTCCAGGGATTGTGAAAGATGTTCCACTGGAAAGATTCTTGTTATTGCTTCGACTCATATTCCCCAAAAAGTGGATCCCGCTCTAATAGCTCCGAATAAATTAAATACATGCATTAAGATACGAAGGCTTCTTCTTCCACAACAACGAAAGCACTTTTTCATTCTTTCATATACTAGGGGATTTCACTTGGAAAAGAAGATGTTCCATACTAACGGATTCGGGTCCATAACCATGGGTTCCAATGCGCGAGATCTTGTAGCACTTATCAATGAGGCCCTATCGATTAGTATTACACAGAAGAAATCCATTATAGAAACTAATACAATTAGATCAGCTCTTCATAGAAAAACTTGGGATTTTCGATCCCAGATAAGATCGGTTCAGGATCATGGGATCCTTTTCTATCAGATAGGAAGGGCTGTTACACAAAATGTACTTCTAAGTAATTGCCCCATAGATCCTATATCTATCTATATGAAGAAGAAATCATGTAAGGGAGGGGATTCTTATTTGTACAAATGGTACTTCGAACTTGGAACGAGCATGAAGAAATTCACGATACTTCTTTATCTTTTGAGTTGTTCTGCCGGATCGGTCGCTCAAGATCTTTGGGCTTCATCCAGACACGATGAAAAAAATTGGATCACTTCTTATGGATTCGTTGAGAATGATTCTGATCTAGTTCATGGCCTATTACTATTATTACTATTAGAAGTAGAAGGCGCTCTGGCTCTGGCGGGATCCTCACGGACAGAAAAATATTGCAGTCAGTTTGATAATAATCGAGTGACATTACTTCTTCGGTCCGAACCAAGGAATCAGTTAGATATGATGCAAAATGGATCTTGTTCTATCGTTGATCAGAGATTTCTATATGAAAAATACGAATCGGAGTTTGAAGAAGGGGAAGGGGCCCTCGATCCGCAACAGATAGAGGAGGATTTATTCAATCACATAGTTTGGGCTCCTAGAATATGGCGCCCTTGTGGCAATCTATTTGATTGTATCGAAAGGCCCACTGAATTGGGATTTCCCTATTGGACTGGGTCATTTCGGGGCAAATGGATCATTTATCATAAAGAGGATGAGCTTCAAGAGAATGATTCGGAGTTCTTGCAGAGTGGAACCATGCAGTGCCAGACACGAGATAGATCTTCCAAAGAACAAGGCTTTTTTCGAACAAGCCAATTCATTTGGGACCCTGCGGATCCATTCTTTTCCCTATTCAAAGATCAGCCCTCTGTCTCTGTGTTTTCACGTCGAGAATTCTTTGCAGATGAAGAGATGTCAAAGGGGCTTATTGCTTCCCAAACAAATCCTCCTACA